TGTATTCCTGAATAATCTAATTTTTCAATTATTCAACCATTTCATTTTACCAAGTTCAACCTTAGCCAGATTAGTCAACATTTATATGTTTCGATGCAACAACAAGATGTTATTTGTAACAAGTAGTTTTGTTGGTTGGTTAATTGGTCACATTTTATTCATGAAATGGGTTGGATTGGTATTATTCTGGATACGGCAAAATCATTCTAATAAGTACCTTGTGTCAGAATTGAGAAATTCTATGGCTCGAATCTTTAGTATTCTCTTATTTATCACCTGTGTCTACTATTTAGGCAGAATGCCGTCGCCTATTTTCACTAAGAAACTGAAAGAAAAGGAAGAAAAGGAAGAAGGGGGAGAAAGAAAGGAAGAAAGCGATGCAGAAACAACTTACGAAACGAAGAAGACTAAAAAAGATAGCCCCGTTTACGAAGATTCTTATCTTGATGGGTATCAAGATAATTGGGAATTGGGAAAATTGAAAGAAGAAAAAAAGGAAATTTCTTTATTGTAAAAATAAAAATATTAATAAAAAGATTGATACATAAGATAAATACAAGAATAAATAAGATGAAATTCGCCCACCTCCTATATATTTGATCCCTTCCCCTATAAAGAAACTTGCAAGGCCAACTGCGTTTATAATTCCATCAATTATATGTCTATCAAAAAATTGAATTAGTTCGGCTAATCTTCTTATACCCACAGTGAAAATCTTCGTATAAAAAATATCTATGTAACCACGATTATATGACCAATTATATATCAAATTTCTTATTCGGTCCAAGAAAATTCTCTTTGGACTCGCCTTTAAAAATGCATTTTTTAAGTCCAAATTTTGGAGAGACGAATAAGCGGATCCATATAAAATAGACGAAATGAATAGCCCAAAAACTGCTATACTTACTGAAAAAACGGCATTTGTCAAAAAATCATACCAATCCACGGAATCATTCGAATTCGGGTGGAAAAATTTTGTGGATGGAGTTAACCATTTCGATAATATATCAAAATCTATTTCCACTTGATCAAAATTAATTCCTATTAATCCAACGAATAAAGTAAACAGTACCAATACAAGCAGAGGAAATAGCATAGTATTGTCCGATTCATAAGGATAGGTATAGGTATATTTATTTCTAAAATAAATACTAAAATATCGTATACCATTTCTTACATTTTCATTAATTTGATATGTATCTTTTGAAAAAAAAGAGACCTCATTATTCATTGTTGATAAAAGGAAATTTTTATTGACTACTATAGGTACTTCCTTTCCCCATGGGGATATTGAATAAAGGAAACTTTTTTTAGTACTACTGTAATCTTGAAAATGAACGCGCAAATATCCATCAAAGGTTAGTAAATACATCCGAAACATATAAAATGCGGTTAATCCCGCCGTGAAAGAAGCTATTATTGCGAAAATTGGTGAATATAACCAACTATCCTTAAGAATTTCATCTTTGGACCAAAAACAAGCAAGAGGTGGAATACCACAAAGAGAAAGTGTACCTAATAAAAAAGTAATTCTTGTAATTGGAACATATTTTGTTAAACCGCCCATAAGAACCATATTCTGACTTTTCTCTGGTGAATATCCAACAACAGGTTCCATTGAATGAATAACGGATCCGGATCCCAAAAACAATAAAGCTTTCGAATAGGCATGAGTAATCAAATGAAATAAAGCAGCTCGATAAGAACCTATACCTAGAGCTAACATAATATAACCCAATTGAGACATTGTAGAATAAGCTAAACTTCTTTTAATGTCTCGTTGAGCAAGAGCCAAAGTAGCTCCTAATAGTACTGTTATTATGCCTATTAAAGAAATTAAATTCATTATGTAAGGTATAACTATGAAAAGAGGAAGAAGCCGAGCTACAAGAAAAATTCCCGCTGCTACCATAGTAGCAGCGTGTATAAGAGCCGAAATGGGGGTGGGCCCTTCCATAGCATCAGGTAACCATATGTGAAGGGGGAATTGTGCAGATTTCGCAACTGCGCCAAGGAATAAAAAAGAGGCACACAGAGTAACAAATAAAGAATTAACTCCATTATTATGAAGCAAATTATTAACTATTTCGAACAAATCTCGAAATTCGAAACTGCCCGTTATCCAATAAAAACCTAAAATTCCTAATAATAAACCAAAATCCCCTATACGGTTGGTTACAAAAGCTTTTTGACAAGCACTTGCTGCAATTGGTCGCGTGAACCAAAAACCTATTAATAAATATGAACACATTCCTACAAGTTCCCAAAAAATATAAATTTGTATTAAATTGGAACTAGTTACTAGTCCCAACATAGAAATATTAAAAAAACTCATATAAGCAAAAAATCTCAAATATCCCTGATCGTGAGACATATAATTGTCACTATAAATAAAAACCATAATTCCAACAGTAGTAATCAATATTGACATAATAGAAGTAAGTGAATCGATCAAGTGTCCGAATTCTAAAGAAAAATCATTGTTGATGGTCCAAGACCATAGATATTGATAGATAAAACTTCCATTTATTTGTTGAATAGCCAGATTGGCCGAAAACACCATAGCTATACTTAACATCAAAACACTCGGAAAAGCCCACATACGACGAAGATTTTTTGTTGCTGTGGGAATAAGCAGAAGTCCGAATCCCATTGACATAGTAACTGGAAACGGAAGAAAAGATATTATCCATGCATATTGATATGTATGTTCCATAAAAAACAAATTTTCATTTTTTTCTTATAATTATTTCCGATTCACCAATTTTTATCTCTTTCGAAAAGAACAATAATAAATCAACAAAAAATATATATATATGAAACCCCTGAAATATTTTTATTTTTCATTATTCTAAATTATCTTTTTATCAAATATGGAAAATAGTAAAAAAGTGACAATTGGTTAGTCAAATGGAATTACTAGGTTAAATTGATTACTTAATTATTAACTTTAAATATCTAAAGAAGTCTCTAAAGAAAGATATCTATTAAGACAGAAAATATGTATGTGATTTTTCATTTTTCTACAACTATGTCGATTTGTAACTATATTGTATAGTATAATAAGAAAAAACTAAGGAAAAACAGTTACACCAAACGAGTACTTGACTCAAATATGGATCATAATATGCATCAATAAATCGACTGAAAAAAAGACTTAGTTATTTTATTCTAATTAATTTGTAGGAATTACCCAACATATTCTATTTTATATATATATATAAAATAGAATATATAATCAAATCAAATTTTTTTGTAAAATAGTATGTCAAAATGATGTAAATAATTAAGTATAAAAAATGAAATATCAAAAATGACGAAAAAGAATGATCCATTTTGATTTGAGAAATATATGTCTTTCACATACAATGATAAAAATTAATAACCCTTTTTGAATGGCAGTTCCAAAAAAACGTACTTCTATATCAAAAAAACGTATTCGTAGAAATGTTTGGAAGAAAAAGGGATATTTTGCTGCAGTAAAAGCTTTTTCTTTAGCTAAATCAATTTCTACTGGAAATTCAAAAAGTTTTTTTGTGCGACAAACAAGTAAAAAAAAATCGGAGTAATCTAAAATTTTATGGCTCAAACAACTTCCAATTTTTGAAGATGTAAAATTTCCATTAACTAATGTATTGAACTGTATTGAATTTCTTAATAGTAATTAGAATGAGTTGCTGCGGTATGTAGAATCAAAATTTTTCTGTCTACTGGGTTCTAAATATTCTTTTTTTGCACTCTCGCTTTTATTCTAGTCTATTTCATTTATGAGATGGTTTTTCCTATTACTGCGCTTTTATTTCACAATAGAAAAATAGAATCTATTTTTCTATTGTGAAATAAAAGTACAGTAAATTTTGTTTTATTATATGTCTAATTCAAAAGAAGAATTCATTGGTTTGAGCATAAATTCTATATACACAGCAAAAAGTATTATACATTATATTAACTAATATATCAGTTATTAGTTATATTAATGAATAGTCATTAATTCTTATCTTAAATATGAATTCTTAATTAATTCTCATATAGTTAATGATACTACTAAGGTATCAAAATCATTAAAAAAATCTCTTGTATTTCGTATTGTGATACATATAAAATGAAACCCTACCCATAGCTATGCTAATTCATTTTTTGAATTGATAAAATCAGACCTATTTTTTTGTTTGTTTTTACGATTCGTTTTTCATTTATCTGATTTCGTGGATTTAAAACGAATCGTAAAAACAAACAAAAAAATAGAAAAGGATAAAATCGGGGGTTTATACCTCGATTTAGAACAAAACTTTGAAGTTACAACTGTTCCGGGAATACTTAGTATATAGTGCATAAAAGTGGATTAGATTGTTAAGAACCTACGACGATACTAACTAAGGCTTATTGAAGATTCAAATATGAATTTCAAGCAGCCTTTCAGGCTTTATTCAATTCATCAATTTTAATGTTTCCTAAACCATATGGAATCCTTGAATCTCGACGATTCAACACGGATTGACTATTATTATTTCAAGTGAGCCGCCATGGTGAAATCGGTAGACACGCTGCTCTTAGGAAGCAGTGCTAGAGCATCTCGGTTCGAGTCCGAGTGGCGGCATACTATAAATATAAAAAAAGAAACACAACAGATCCTATAATATATTTAATTTAATTCCTGATTTCAATTCTGTAATGGGAACCCCTTTTATGTTTATGATATTTGCGACTTTAGAACATATATTAACTCATCTCTCTTTTTCGATTATTTCAATTGTGATTACGATTCATTTGATGAACTTATTAGTTTACGAAACCATAGAATTGCGTGATTCGTCGGAAAAAGGGATAATAGCGACTTTTTTCTCTATAACAGGATTATTAGTTATTCGTTGGTTTTCTTCGAAGCATTTTCCTTTAAGTAATTTATATGAGTCATTAATCTTTCTTTCATGGAGTTTTTCCATTATTCATATAATTCCCAAGATGCGGAATCATAAAAATGATTTAAGCGCAATAACCGCACCAAGTGCCATTTTTACCCAAGGGTTCGCCACATCGGGTCTTTTGACTGAAACACACCAATCAGCAATATTAGTACCTGCTCTACAATCTCAGTGGTTAATGATGCATGTAAGTATGATGTTATTGAGCTATGCATCTCTTTTATGCGGATCATTATTATCGGTTGCTTTTCTAGTTATTACATTTCGCAAAAACATCAATATTTTTCCTAAAAGCAATAATTTCTTAATTAAGTCATTTTTCTTTGGAGAGATCTACTACTGGAATGAAAAAAGAAATGTTTTTAAAGACACATCTTTTTTTTCATTTCGAAATTATTACAAATATCAATTAACTCAGCGTTTGGATTATTGGAGTTATCGTGTCATTAGTTTAGGGTTTATCTTTTTAACTATAGGTATTCTTTCTGGAGCAGTATGGGCTAATGAGGCATGGGGATCTTATTGGAATTGGGACCCCAAGGAAACTTGGGCATTTATCACTTGGACCATATTCGCGATTTATTCACATACTAGAACAAATCCAAGTTTTCAAGGTACAAATTCGGCGCTTGTAGCTTCTATAGGATTTCTTATAATTTGGATATGTTATTTCGGAATCAATCTATTAGGAATAGGTCTACATAGTTATGGTTCATTCACATTACAATCTAATTGAATAAACTCTATGAGGAACACGTAAGAACGCTGTCCCATATAACGAAAGTTCGTGCGAGTTTTTGAGAACCCTTTAAATTATTCCTTTATTCTAAAGGGTTCTCAAAAACTCGAGATATATTTCATTACAATCCTAACTAACTTTTTTTGCATTGTACAGTGAGCTCAAAATGAAAGAATTATATTATATATAAGACTTTGCCTTCTGTCTCATTAATGAAAATTATCTATTTATCTATGAAAATAATTAGATAGGACAGCTTGTACCTTGTCAACTGATAACGAGAGAACGAAATCAGGATAAATACCAACCCCTATTACAGGTAGAAAGAGACAAATCGAAACAAAGAGTTCTCGCGGTCCAGAATCCATAAAATTAGAGTTTTGGACGTTGAATAGTTTATATCCATAGAACATCTGACGTGACATAGATAATAAATAAATAGGAGTTAATATCATTCCAATTGCCATTACAAATGTGATTAGCATTTTGGGCATTAAAAGATATTTTGGACTAGTAACTAGTCCAAAAAAGACCGCCAATTCCGCAACAAAACCACTCATCCCGGGCAATGCAAGAGAGGCCATCGAGAAACTACTAAACATGGTAAATATTTTTGGCATTGGAATAGATATTCCGCCCATTTCATCGAGAAAAACAAGACGTATTCTATCACAACTCGTTCCCACTAAGAAAAAAAGTGCAGCACCAATAAATCCATGAGAGAGCATCTGTAAAATGGCTCCGTTGAGTCCCATGTCGGTTATAGAACCAATTCCTATAATTGTAAAACCCATGTGAGATACAGAAGAATAGGCTATTCTCTTTTTTAAATTGCGTTGACCGAGAGAGGTTGAAGCTGCATAGATTATTTGCATTGTCCCTACTATCACCAACCAGGGAGAAAATATAGAATGAGCATGCGGTAATAATTCCATATTGATACGAATTAATCCATAGGCTCCCATTTTTAATAAAATTCCAGCTAGAAGCATACATGTACTATAATGTGCTTCTCCATGGGTATCGGGTAACCATGTATGTAGGGGTATAATCGGCGATTTGACAGCATAAGCAATAAGGAAGCCAAAATATAATATTATTTCCAATGTCACGGGATATGATTGATTGGCTAATCTTTCAAAATCCAATGTGGGCTCATTGGAACCGTATAAACCCATACCCAGAACTCCTATTAACAGAAAAATGGAACCTCCCGCAGTGTACAAAATAAATTTTGTAGCTGAGTACAAACGTTTTTTTCCTCCCCACAGAGATAAAAGTAAGTAAACGGGAATTAATTCTAATTCCCACATGATGAAAAAAAGTAAAAGATCTCGAGAGGAAAATGATCCTATTTGACCACTGTACATTGCTAACATCAGAAAATAGAAAAATCGCGAATTTCGAGTAACTGGCCAAGCTGCTAAAGTAGCTAAAGTAGTGATAAATCCTGTCAGTAAAATAGGTCCTATAGAAAGCCCATCGATTCCCAGTCTCCAGTGAAAATCAAAAATATCTATCCATTTAAAATCTTCCTCCAATTGAACTAACGTGTCGTCCAATTGGAAATGATAACAGAATACATAGGCTGTTAGAAGGAGTTCAAGTAAACATATACATATAGTATACCACCTAAATACCTTATTTCCCCTATGAGGAAAAAATAAAATTGAAGACCCCGCGAATATCGGCAAAACAACAAGTATTGTTAACCAAGGAAAATCACTCGTGATAAAAACAAGATACAGATTGACCAAAAATCCCGTTGCTCGAGAAAATATATTTTCTCGAGCAACGGGATTTTGTCGGTAAAAAGGAATCAAATGATTCAAGTGGGGTTTTTTATAACGTATCAATAAGATAGGCCCATGCTACGAGTCGTTTCATGCCATAAATAAACACGGACACTCAAAAAATCTGTTGGACAAGCAGATTCACATCTCTTACAACCCACACAGTCCTCGGTTCTTGGGGCGGAAGCAATTTGCTTAGCTTTACATCCGTCCCAAGGTATCATTTCCAATACATCTGTGGGGCAAGCTCGTACACATTGAGTGCACCCTATACATGTATCATAAATTTTTACTGAATGTGACATTGAATCTATAAATTCTAGTTTTTAACATAAAAAATTTTCGATCTGGTAAAGTCATTAGTAAATGACTCGTCAATTTATATTGTGGACACCAGACGAATCAATGGTTTATCAAAATCTTAAGAATCAATATCTTTTTAAATCTGTTCATGAGAAAGGATCAGGGGACTTTGATTTTCGTTTCAATAACTAACATGATAATACGAGTCACACATGTTAATTCAAATTGTCTAACAAATGGTCAAAGTTTTCTTACTATAAATAAACTATATTATATCTATATATCTATATATATATATATAAATATATATAAATGAAATATAAATTAAATAATAATAAATAGATATATTCTATTTATATTTCATTTTGACTAATTATTCAATAAATTCGATTGATTGATACGAATTGATTTTCTGTTACGATGAATCGACGAAACAATAGCTAGCCCAATAGCTGCTTCAGCGGCCGCAATGGCTATAATAAATATCGAAAAAATATCTCCTTTTAATTGTCGACTATCAAATACATCAGAAAATGTTACGAGATTTAGATTAACCGAATTTAGTATAAGCTCAAGACACATAAGTGCCCTAACCATGTTTCGACTTGTGATTAGTCCATAGATACCGATCGAGAATAAATAGACACTCAAAAAAAGCACATGTTCGAACATCATTGACTAATTCCTCATCAATCTGGATTCATTTCAACATGAACAACAAGTCAATCGAATCGATTGACTAGAATAAAGCAATTACAGAAAAAAAGGATATTGGCATTAGATTTAACTAAAATAAAACCCTTAACCTTTACCTTTTTCATTTTTTTTTTAGAATATATAATTCTAAGAATTTATTATTGACGGGCCATAGTAATTGCACCTATCAAAGAAACTAAAAGAATTATTGAAATAAATTCAAACGGAAGATAAAAATCGGTAGATAAATGAATTCCGATTTGTTGAACGTTACTTACAAGGTCCTGTTCGATAATCTGGTTTGATCTTGTAGTCCAAATAATTCCGTACCAGGACGTATCTGAGATAGTAGTAATTAGTGAAAAAAAAATACTTGTACAAACCAGTGAAGTAACCCCATCTCCAATGGTCCAAAGATAGGAATTATTGGAATATTCTGAGCCATTCATGAACATAACAGCAAATATAATTAAGACATTTATGGCTCCCACATAAATAAGGAGCTGTGCGGCAGCTACAAAATAGGAGTTCAATAGAATATAGAATAAGGATATACAAACAAGAACTAATCCTAATGAAAAGGCAGAATAAATTGGATTGGTAAGTAATACTACCCCCAGACCTCCTAATATAAGAAATGATCCTAGAAATACTACAAGTATATCATGTATTGATCCAGGTAAATCCATTATGTATAAAATAAGAGATAAATAAGTCGAAATATTTCATGACCTTACTAAATGGTCCAGGAAAAGGAAAGGGCTTAGCCTTTTTTATCTGAAAGAGAAAAGAAAAAACTAGTTAAAATTTGATATTTCGAAAAAAAAAAAAAAAACGAAAAATAGAATTTATTCTTAAGTTTAAATCTAAGGAATGATTCTCAACAAACAATCAATAATTATATATGTAGTTTATGACCAACCAAAATAAAAGAAGCCGGGATCTCCTATATCCAAAGAAAATCTTAGTAATTGGTGATTGTTCTTGAATCCAGGGGTTTATCTTTGTGTATTTTGATTTGAGTTGAATTCATAACTGTTTGAATTGAGTAATCCCCAATTACTGACATCGGTAACCGGCCTAAAGCAATTTGATTATAATTCAATTCGTGACGATCATAAGTAGAAAGTTCATATTCTTCAGTCATTGATAAACAATTTGTTGGACAATATTCGACACAGTTACCACAAAATATACAGACCCCAAAATCAATACTGTAATTAAGCAATTGTTTCTTTTTAATATCCCTTTCAAATCTCCAATCAACAACAGGTAGATCTATGGGACATACGCGAACACATACTTCACAAGCAATACATTTATCAAACTCAAAGTGGATTCGACCGCGGAAACGCTCTGATGCGATCGATTTTTCATAAGGATATTGAATAGTTACAGGTAAACGATTTGTATGAGATAAGGTAATTATGAAACTTTGACCGATGTATCTTGCGGCTCGTATTGTTTGTTGACCATAATTTATGAAACCGGTCACCATAGGAAACATATTGTGGATATCCATGACTAAATTGATGTTTCTTTCTCTTGTTTGAGATAGTTGTTTTGAGATAGTTGTTATGAATCTAGAATATCGTTATCCTATTTGGTTATTTAGAGAGAAACAAGTTGAGAAGAAGTTGTCAATAATAGATTACCTAGCGAAATAGGTAAAAGAAATTTCCATCCAAGATTTAATAGCTGATCCATTCTCATCCTGGGTAAAGTCCATCTTGTCGTGATAGAAATGAAGAGAAAAAAATAAGCTTTAGCTAATGTAATAAAGATACCAAGTGTAATTCCAAAGACTCCAGCAATTTTATTTATTCCGAAAAGCTCAGGAATGGATATATATGGAATAGAGAAATTCCACCCACCCAAGTAAAGCACTGTTGTAAATAATGAAGAAACTAATAAATTTAGGTAAGAAGCAAGGTAAAATAAACCATATTTGATACCCGAATATTCTGTTTGATAACCTGCTACTAATTCCTCTTCCGCTTCTGGTAAATCAAAGGGCAATCTTTCACATTCTGCTAGAGAAGAAATAATAAAAACTATAAATCCTATAGGCTGGCGCCACAGATTCCATCCCCAAAAACCATATTTTGACTGTGCCTCAACTATATCAACTGTACTTGAACTGTTAGATAATCATAGTCGATAATAACATGACTGCCCTAATCGCTATTCCAAAACCGTACATGAGACCTCAGCTTCATACGGCTCCTCTATGGCCGCAAATAAATATAAGTAAGGACTTGCTCTTGTTCGATATTATCACCATCTTTGGATGATAAACAGAATAAAGATACATCAGAAAGTCCAAAATTCGACCAATGGAATTCTGTCTGCTAGAGTAAAAAGGCGCTTCTGAATTTATCTCATCCATTATTATATTATTTCAATTTTTCTTTGTTTGATAATAACTTAATCCTTTAATAAAATACTCGTTATATCAATAAATCTAAAGAATGAGTTGGGCATTAGTTAAAAATTCATGATAAAAATTCTGTATGTATAGATATGGATGGCAAAATAAATAATAAAAAAATTTTTATTATTTTCATCCATTTTTTATCATTCTATTATTGCATTCCCTTTTTTCCTAGTCTTCTTTCTTGGAGGAAGGTACTCTAAAAAAAAAATAAAAGATTAATTCGTTTTTGATAGTCATTTCTTTAATCAGTGAATAGGAGCATACTCTAGATCGGAATCGTGGGGAAGTACTGCTTCATCATTTCTACTAACTTAAAGCCCTCATTATGATTCGTTTCATCCAAAATTTAATGCAAAAATACCTTTTTTTGATACCTTACATTATCTCCATTACTAATCTTTTGTGTACCTTAGTGTTTCTAACTGTCCACTGATTTTTGATTGATCCCTAGTATGGTAACATACAAGACGATAGTGGAAACCCCATACAGTTGATCTTTTGTACCCGCTTCAAGATATGATGAATGACTATTCAAAGAATATCAATCTTGGGGTAAACAGTTTATACTATTTATGTTTACTTCGACTTTATTCTTGTACATAGGGAATGAGATTTTATCTTCTTACTGCGAATTTTGAAGCAGTTTTATTTTACTCAAATGACTATCTGGTTTAATTTATCGAACCTAATAATGAATAAAAAAATGCAAATATTCATTCAATATATTTAACCCCCTCATTTTATTTATAGTAAAGGGGGGAAAGATTCATGTTCCAACGAATCACACGTAGAGATATTGATAACACACATAGAGTTAATGGTATTTCATAACTAATAGATTGAGCAGCAGCTCGCAGACCACCCGAAAAGGAATATTTATTATTTGATCCATATCCTGACATAAGAAGTCCAATAGGAGCAATACTTGAAATAGCGATCCATAAAGAAACACCTATACTGAGATCGGCTAAAACAAGTCGATATCCAAAAGGAATTACTAAATAACTTAGTAGAATTGATATGACCGCAATAGACGGTCCGACGCTAAATAAACGAATATCTCCTCGAGATGGTAGAAGGTCCTCTTTAAAAAGTAGTTTTGTCCCATCCGCTAGAGCTTGAAGAATTCCCAAGGGTCCGGCGTATTCCGGACCAATACGTTGTTGTATTGCTGCGGATATTTCTCTTTCTAACCAAACAATTACCAGTACCCCTATTGTGACCCCCAATATAAGGGTTAAAATGGGAACAAGGATCCATATTAGTCCATAAACTTCTTTTAAGGATTCCGATCTAGAAAAAGAATTGATAACTTGTACTTCTATCGTATCAATTATCATTTCACCGATCAACTTCTCCCATAATAATATCTATACTACCTAGTATCGTCATGATATCAGCCAATTTCATTCTTTTAACCAGTTGAGGAAGAATTTGCAAATTTATGAAACCTGGCGGACGAATTTTCCATCTCCAGGGAAACACACTACTATCTCCTATCAAATAAATTCCCAATTCTCCCTTTGGCGCTTCTACTCTCACATAAAGTTCTTGTTTTGACAATTCAAAATTGGGAGAAAGCTTTTTAGTAAGAAATCTATATTCAAAATTATTCCATTGGGAATTTATTTCTCTATTAAAGCGTCTTACTTCTAAATTTTCATAGGGTCCCCCAGGAATTCCTTCTAGAGCCTGTTGAATAATTTTTACGGATTCCCTCATTTCACCGATTCGTACTAAATAACGAGCTAGTGAATCTCCTTCTTTTTGCCATTGAATCTTCCAATCAAATTTATTGTAACACTCATAAGGATCAACTTTACGAAGATCCCATTGGATTCCGGAAGCTCGTAACATTGGTCCTGATAAACCCCAATTTATTGCTTCCTCTCCATCAATAATGCCTACTCCTTCCACTCGTTCCAAAAAAATGGGATTCTGTGTAATAAGTTTTTGATATTCAACAATTCCTGGTAAAAAATAATCGCAGAAATCCAAACATTTATCTATCCATCCATAAGGTAAATCAGCAGCTACTCCCCCGATACGGAAATAATTATGCATCATTCGCATACCTGTGGCGGCTTCGAATAGATCATATAGCAATTCCCTCTCTCTCAAAATATAGAAAAAGGGAGTTTGCGCGCCGATATCCGCCATAAAAGGCCCTAGCCATAATAAATGAGAAGCTATACGACTAAGTTCCAGCATAATTACTCTAATATAACTAGCTCTTTTAGGTACTTGAACACTTTCTAATCGTTCTGGTGCATTTACCGTTATTGCTTCTGTGAACATAGTGGCTAAATAATCCCACCGTGTTACATAAGGCAAATATTGTATAATTGTTCTATTTTCCGCTATTTTTTCCATTCCTCTGTGTAAATAGCCCAATATGGGTTCACAGTCAATAACATCTTCACCGTCGAGAGTAACGATCAGTCGAAGAACTCCGTGCATGGATGGGTGGTGAGGACCCATATTAACTATCATGAAATCTTTTCTTGTAATCGGTACAGTCATATCTTTTCTTCCTTAATTTGTTATTCCATTCCATGAATTTTTCAAAACGAGGTTCATCAAAATGAAAAATCTAATAACTAATAAAAAAAAATTCAAACCAATCTTAAATTAAACTTAAAATTAACGAGTTTTTGACTCCCGGATATTCAACCGATCAATTAATTTCTTATAGCGCACTCTATTTTTCTTTGACAAATAATTCAGCAGCCGTTGACGTTTTCCCAGAATTATTCGTAGGCCTCTTTGCGATAAAAAATCTTTTTTATGTAATTCCAAATGTAAAGTGAGTTTCCGTATCTTATTCGTAAAACCTAAAACTTGAAATTCAACAGACCCACTGTTTTCTTCTTTTTCTTCTTGTGGAATAACCGATATGAATGAATTTTTGATCATAACCAATTTTTCTTTTTTCTTTTCCGTGGATTTTCTCGATCAGGAAAAATAATAATAATTAGACTAGTCATTTTAATCTAGTACACATAAAAATTTGTATTTATGCATTACACTACTTTAAATTTATTTCTTTTAATTTATAATATATAATTTATATATTTTATTTTATAATTTTGTTTTTTTAAAGGAAAAAGATTCTGTCAATTTATTCCTAAATCCAATTGAATTGATATTTCATCAAATCGATGTTATGATATGCATATATTTTTCTTTTGACTTTCTATGTCATGTGATACATAGGAAATGTACTTACTATTAACTTATTCTATGGTCTGAATTAATTAATTTAAGTTCAGAATTGTGGATACATATGTATCCTTGACATACTGAAACGACTGCCATTATCGGTATCAAACCAATACCGATTCATACAAGCTAAATCTTGTAATCGATAATTGGGCCAAAGAAACAGTTTGAATTTGATTAATTTATTTGTATCCGTATTAAAATGCCTGTCCTCATTCAAAAATTGTCCACAGTTTCTTATGTTGTTTTGATTGCAAAATTTTTTATTTTTATCCACAGTAGCCCAACCCCGGGAATTGAAACAAATTAGAATTCTCCACTCTCTACGACGTCTGGGGGATAGAATATTTTCCGGAACAAGGAAATCATAATGATTTTTTTTTCTATTCATAAGCATATTGTTGTGTCGTACATCAGTTACATCAAAATAATTTTTATCAACATATCCTTCTTTTATGCATTTTTCATTAGTTTGGTACTTATTTTTATCAACCAATGAAATACCTATAGTTTGATATGTAATAAATTTGTTCATAAATTTTACATTCTTTGATAGACGAATTGGTTCAATAATAAACATTCCTTTCTTTATCAATTCTTGAAACGTGAACTCTTTTGGAATAAACATTAGATCCAGATGCATCTCTCCTCTTTCAATTGAGTATATAGCAATTTCCTTTGGATCTATCAGTCTAAGTAGGAAACAATATACCTTGATATTACTCATTAGTTTTTGATTCAAGGGTTCAACCCATCTTAATTGAAAAATTAAATTATTTTTTAGGAAGAAATCCAGTTCTTTTTCCCCCTTGTTCTTGGATTGTTTTTTCTTTTTACCCTTTTTAATGTCTGATTCCGGGTAATCTTCTTCGGCATTTTTCTTTTTGTTTTGTTTTCGTGGATCTGATACAAGATCTCCTTGATCCTTCTTTTCGTTTTTTTTTTTGTTAGAATTTTCTAAGTCAAGATATTCTTTTTTATTTTTATCAGTTTTATCAGTTTGATTTTTATCAGTTTTATCAGATAGTATAGGAAGATTTTTTTCATTTATGCCGATCTTGTCATTTTGACTAATATTTTCATTTCCATGAAAAATAAGTAATTTTATTGGTATGATCCACGGGTTTATCTTATAGATATCAAAAAGTAGCAAAAATTCTGGGAAAAACCAAGACGTTAGCCTTGGTTTTGATATAGTATGATATAACCCTTTTTGATTCATACCCATCCAATCAAAAATGTGTTTTTTTTGATTGGACGAATCAACTTCGTGATGAATTGTAAAAGACAAAATTTCTTTTTTTTCAAATATGTTATAATTATTTGTTTTGGTTGTAACACTTTTTTTAATCTTGGTAGCGATATGTGTATTGGCCCAGGCCTTAATGTCGATATTATTTCTAAGACAACTTCCACAATCAAAATATTTTCTACCCACATTTTTATGCGTACCAATAATATATATTTTTTCTATATAATCATCAATAGCTAGACTTATTAATCTATAAAATGATTCGGATTTAGGCGTATTTAAATTATATGGAATTTTGTGGTCCTCATTTACTTGTAATGTTGATCCATAAATATTTGAATCCCTACTATCTCCATTATTTATATAATAATATGATAAAAGATCATATTCATAGTGTTTTTTCCATTTTTCTTTTTGACTCATCAATGAATTTACTGAATAGCAATTTTTTTTCACGTGAGAATTTAATTGGGTTTTTCCCTTTTTATCTAAATCCAATTTTGTTGAGTTTTTATTTTGAAGCGTACGATGTTGGTTGATCTTATTTCGCCATTTTTCTGAGACTAACAGGGACCACTTGGTATGAGATAAATTGTATTGAAAATGCGCTTCTAACCAATTTTTCCATTTATTCTTCTTAGTCTTAATTTTCTTATGCCTTGGGTTGGAATCCAATATTCCTTGGATCATACAATAATCTTTGATTATATCCCTAAGAAAAGGATAGGTGTCGGGATATTGAAACACAGATTTTAAGTGATGCTTGTTAAATAATTGGGTTTGTGATAATTTGTAAAATACATATGCTTGAGACAACGAGGATAAGTCACAATAAATATTTTGATCATAAAAATATTTATTGATAGTCGAAATAAAGTTTATTGTATTTTTCTTTTTGTTTTCAATTCTTTCCTGATTTGTTTCATCATTAGAAATGGATTGATTGATCATTTTTGTTGATTCAAACAAAACTTGTGCATTAATCTTGGGAATCTTAATGGTATATAGTAAGATATCTATGTATACTTTTTCAATGAAGGATTTCATAAAATAATGTGAGTTACGCATTAATCGTATATTTTGTCTTTTAAATATTTGCCAAAGATCCCTCTGTGATTCCGATCTATTATCAAAAGTTAGAATTTTTTTTTTTTCTTTTGTGATTCCTTCGATTTGAGTCCTCATTGTGATTGTCTTATTAGCAAGATCCATCATTCTTGTTTCTATGAATGAATCATTTTCAAAATTAGTAAATTGAATTTGAATGGTCGATTCGTCGATGGTCTTAGCATTCATTTTTGAATCTTTTATGTTTTCGTTTAATTCATACCCTCCCCCCGAAAAAAAATAAAAGGAGTTTCTTGCCTTTTCAAATTCTTTCATTATTCGATTTATAACTAGTTTCATGACCCATATTGTTTTTTCTTTTGAAATTTTTAAAAACCGTTTTATTATTTCTTTGAAAACTCTTAGAATTCCAAAAAATTGCATTTTTACTTTTCTTTTTTGTTTTTCAATTTCTTTAGAAATAGGTTCAAAAAAAGAGGGTCGATTTCGGGCAGAACCAAAGGGCAGTTCCGCCTCCTTTCCCCAGAATGTTAAAAAACAAAAATCGTCCTTTTGTTTTTTTTTCTGAATTTTTTCTCCATGATGAAAGCATGTCTTCGCTCCTTGCCAAGGCTTCAGACAGAAAGGAAATAGAATCTTTATCTGAATACCGTCTGTTAACCAATTTTGGGGGAATTCCGTTTCTGATAATTGAACGCCATTATAGGTGCAAAAAATATGTACTTCTCTATCCCATTCCTTCAAATCTTCGTACCACTCGGGGAATTGGAATAATAGCATACGACCAACATTTTTAGCTATTATCAATGAGGGTAATATAATGTATTTTCTAAGAAAGGATTGGGTTACTAACATCAAACCTCTTATTATTTGAGTGAATATAAAAGTATCCCAGGCTTCGGATATTTCTATTCGTTTCTTTTTTGCGTCTTCCTTTTTGTTTGTTTTTTCCTTTTTTTTATTTTGCTCCTCAAAATCAGAATTATTAATTGGCAATTCTGGATTTTCCCCTACCCAATCCCTAAAAATGTGATTCATTATATTAGGGAAAACAAAAGAAGAAAAATT